TGTAATGAATTGTTTCAAGACCGAACCGAATTCCTTTTCTTTCATTGAATGAATTGATTCCCATCAGAATAAAGTTCTACATGTACACCTACCAATTCGACATAAATTTCAAGGTATTTCATCAAGTCCTGTGATGAAGAAATTATCGAAAATTGTTTGAATTTAGTTCAGGGGACAAGACAGATAGAATTTCTTCATCACGCTTACTAAATTTATCGTTTGTTAATTTCCTTCTTTTATTGTGAGATATTCTTATCATCTTAACAATAAATGAATCAATGAATGGAAGAATGAAAGCGAAAGAAGTGGAACTTAACCCCCCTTTTGTTTTGGACCAGCGACTCCCCGAAAACCCTATACTTTGTTACTTTGTATTATTTACACTTTTTTATATTAGACGAAATAAATATAGATTTCGATACTAGATTTCTATTTTATATATCTAGATATATATTTTATATATTTATATATAATTTTATATATAATATATAATATATATAATATATAATAATATATAATTAATAATATATAATTTTATATATAATAGAGTACAGAATGCCCATTCTAATGAATGATTCATGAATATGAATGACGAATCAACAAGTTATCTGCAATTAGGAAAAGCGGAAAGATTCCTCGGATCTAATCATACCATTCCATTATATTGACAATTAGAAGAAAGGGATGATACTATGATGATAGTATCATGGCGGCTAGACAAGTAGGCCCCCATCGTCTAGTGGTCCAGGACATCTCTCTTTCAAGGAGGCAACGGGGATTCGACTTCCCCTGGGGGTAGGGTCGAAGTTGATTACGAATTCCCAACAGTCTTACACGCGAGTCTTCCTGGGTCGATGCCCGAGCGGTTAATGGGGACGGACTGTAAATTCGTTGGCAATATGTCTACGCTGGTTCAAATCCAGCTCGGCCCACTAATTCGCCAATCTACCACGTATAATCCCCGCGCCCTTCAAAAATACTCGATACGGAGATAAAGATAAAGAATCCAAATTTCTGCTAGATCCCTTATTTCCCCGGGATTGTAGTTCAATTGGTCAGAGCACCGCCCTGTCAAGGCGGAAGCTGCGGGTTCGAGCCCCGTCAGTCCCGACGGATCCACTAAATACATCAATCAATTCGAAAGGGGGCCAGGGGCGGAATTTCATTCCCAAAACAAAAAAAAGGGTCTTTTTTCTTTTCTTTGTGGTAGGAGAAAAACATATGTGGGCGGATTAATACAATTATCGATAGCATGATAGTAAGCATTCCAAGAAATCCTGGATCCGTTTTTTCGATTGTTCCCGATCCAGAATACTATATGTTTTTTTGGAGAGGGGCACACATACACAAATGGAATTCACAATAAAAAATGAATTTAACAAGATTGCCCTAAGAGAATTAGAAGACTTTTCTAGATTAAACAATTTCTCTTTATGGCCCCGGTTTTGTATAACCCCAATTACTAATTTTAAAACGGATTGCATTCAAATTGCACACTGAGCTTTTGATATATATTCCCAGCGCTAATAATTTACGGAGGGGGGTAAAAAAAGACAGATCAACCAAAGATCCCAGTCCTCTTAGCAATGGAATAAGAAATTGGTTTCTTTCTTGTTTTGATTTGTAACTATGTGACTAATGGAAGTGGGAGGGCAATCTGATGAAGTATCATCAGATGGTTGTACGTAGAATAGATTCTAGAAAAAAAGAACGGAAACAGACGATAAAAAAAAAGAATTTTGGATTGGGTCCGGAATCCAAGCTGGGATTCGGTATGGATAAAAGAACTTCCTGTGTTATACTATTCCATTTTCGACGAGAAATTGATTTGACAGATCAGATATTGTTATTCATGATCTTCATACGATTCAAAACCCGCGAGATTGAGAGGGAATTCATTCATTGCATTTACAGGTGAAAGGTTTATCATCTCTATGGGACTAAATCCCGAGTTATTGCGAAGTAAAAAAAGATTAGATTATGGAAGTCAATATTCTTGCATTTATTGCTACTGCACTATTCATTCTAGTTCCTACCGCCTTTCTACTTATCATTTACGTAAAAACAATCAGTCAAAATGATTAATTAATTAATCATTAATTTGAAATTTGAATTAAACTTGACTTCTGAGTTCTTATCAAAAATTGACGAAATAAAATGAAAAGGATTCCAATTTTCGCGTCTTAAATGAAACTTAAATGAAATAAGCGGACTATAATCCGCAGTATTCTAATAGATAGATCGTATGGTCGAAAGATTCATCTATTTCTTTCGACCATATGATCTATTGGTAATTATTGTAGTGTATAAAGTTGTACTCTAGAATAAAGGTAGAGGCTTAATATAGATTAATATACAATATTCTATATGTTATATATGTATGTGGATATCAATTCCATATATGGAATTGATATAGCACCCAATTCTATTTATTTGCTACACTTATTTGTATTTGTTTCGATCAATCTGAAATAATCGTTTTACTCTTATTCTTATGTCT